TCAATTTTTTTCATCTTTTATTTTTTAAATCACTTACGAAATGCTTTTCTAAAATGCCAAATATTTGTTTTACGTCTTCTATGCGAAAATGCTCCGTTTTAATAAGATCTTCTTGACTGTTATTCAAAAGGTCCAATAATGTGTGTATATTGGATTTTTTGAGGCAATTGTAGATCCTAGGTGGCAGTTCTAATTGGTCAATAAAAATAGATTTCAAGGCTATTTTTTTTTTGTTTTTCCTTATTTCAGCCAATTTATTGTGAAAGGTAAAAAGGGGTAAAGAAACTTTGTGTTGATTGTCCTCTAAATGGAACTTTTCTTCTTCTGCATGTAGAAAAGGAATAAATAAATCAATTAAATTCCGGGAGGCTTCATAAAGTGCTTCTTTCGGAGTTAAACTACCGTTTGTCCATATTTCGAGAAAAAGTATTTCTTGTTTTTCATTCCCATTTCCATAAGAATGAATACTATGATTCACGTTTCGAACAGGCATGAATAAAGCATCTATAGGATAACTTCCGTCTTGCAAGTTATTTGGTGCTTTTATATGATATCCGCGATTTCTTTCGAGTTGTAATCCAATACACAAATCAATTGGTTCCGTCAAGCTAGCTATATGCTGTGTATTGTCAACTATTTCTACATAAGGTGGCAAGATGATATCTTGAGCAGTTACACATCTGGGGCCCCTAACGAAAATAGACGCTTCAGACGTTCCATATAGATTACTTCTGAATACTATTTCTTTCAAATTCATTAAAATTTCGTGTACTGATTCTTGAATACCTAATATGGTCGAGTATTCGTGTGGTATTTTCTCAGATTTTGCACGTGTAATACATGTTCCTTCTATTTCTCCAAGTAACGCTCTTCGCATCGCAATGCCTATTGTATCAGCTTGACCTTTCATAAGTGGAGAGAGAATAAAGCGCCCATAATAAAGGCATTTACTATCTGTTCTTGATTCAACACACCTCCACTGAAGTGTTCGAGTAGATACTCTTATTTTCTCTCGAACCATAGTAATATTTTACAAAATTGATCATATCCTTGAATCATTTATTTCTCTTGAAATCTCTTCAATTCTTATTTCTACACGCGTCTTTTTTTAGGAGGTCTACAGCCATTATGTGGCATAGGAGTTACATCTCGGACGAAACTTAATAGTATACCGCTTCTACGAATAGCCCGTAATGCTGCATCCCTTCCGAGACCAGGACCTTTTATCATGACTTCTGCTCGTTGCATACCTTGCTCCACCACTGTACGAATAGCGTTTCCCGCCGCGGTTTGAGCCGCAAATGGTGTCCCTCTTTTTGTACCCCTGAATCCACAAGTACCGGCCGAAGCCCAAGAAACCACTCGACCTCTTACATCTGTAACAGTCACAATGGTATTATTGAAACTTGCTTGAACATGAATAACACCCTTTGGTATTTTACGTGCACTTTTACGCGAACTAATACGTCCATTTCTACGTGAACCAATTTTTGGTATAGGTTTTGCCATATTTTATCATCTCATAAATATGAGTCAAAGATATATGGATATATCCATTTCATGTCAAAACAAAGTCTTTCGTTTTTTTACATCAATCCAATCTTTTAGCACTTCTTTTCTTTTAGAAAATTCCTTTTAGTTTTTAGTATAATAGGATTATTATCCTTGTCGTTGTTTATGTTTTGGGTTAGAACAAATTACTATAATTCGTCCCCGTCTGCGGATCAGTCGACATTTTTCACAAATTTGACGAACGGAAGCCCTTATTTTCATATTTGTTATTCCTTAGTTTTAATTTTGAATTTTTTTCTTGGAAGAAAATAAGTTTCTTGATATTTTGAATCTCGAATTGTATTCTTGTAGATAAAGAGTGTTGAAGTTGAAAAACTGCCTAATCGTTCGAATCCTTGTTGCGGAGCCTATAAATTATACGACCTCTAGTTGAATCATAACGGCTTACTTCAATCTTAACTCTATCTCCCGGTAGGATTCGTATAGAACTACGTCGTATCCTCCCTGAAACATAACCTAGAATCAGATCTTCATTATCTAAACGAACCCAGAACATACCATTAGGAAGTGATTCAGTAATCAAACCTTCATGAATCCATTTTTGTTCTTTCATTCCAGACAAAACCCCCTTAAAGTATCAACTAATAGAGGAGTGATATTAGACAAGCCGTCCTTTCTCTTTTTTTGGTCACAAATAGGAAATTTTGGATCCAACTCGGATATTATAGGGATTACCATATATAACATAAAATTTCTCCGCCAATTCCTTCTAGTCGAGCCTCTCGATCCGTCATTATACCTCGAGAGGTAGAAAGAATTGCAATCCCCATTCCACCTAAAATTCTAGGAATTCGTTGATAGTTAGAATAGATTCGTAGACCAGGGCGACTGACCCTTTTTAAATAGAACGTATTTCTATAAGGCCCTTTCTTATTTCTTCTATGTCGTAGAGTTAAAACCAAAAAATATTTGTTTCTTTCTTGATGTTTTCTCGCATTTTCGATAAAGCCTTCTCGTAAAAGTATTTTAACAAGGTTTTCGGTGATGTTAGTAGATACTATTCGAACCGTTCCTTTTCTATTCATGTCAGCATTTCGTATAGAGGTTATTATATCAGCAATAGTGTCCCTACCCATGATGAACTAAAAAAAGTGGTGCCCCAAAAATTTGATATAATCAACATGCCTTTTTATTAGTTTTTTATTAATTAAAAAAAAATGAAAGGTATATACGTGATACACAATCTACTATTTCATTCAAATACCCTACTTCTCATCTTATAATACCTCAGGAGCTAATGAAACGATTTTACTAAAGTTTTGTCTCAATTCCCGGGCAATCGCACCAAAAATTCGAGTTCCTTTGGGATTTCCTTCTTGATCAATGATAACTGCAGCATTGTCATCATATCGTATTATCATACCGTTGTTGCGTTTGAGTTCTTTACAGGTACGCACAATTACAGCTCTGATCACTTCGGATCTTTCTAAGGGCGTATTGGGTATTGCTTCTTTGATCACAGCAACAATAATGTCACCAATACGAGCATATCGACGATTGCCAGCTCCTATGATTCGAATACACATCAATTCTCGAGCCCCGCTGTTGTCTGCTACATTCAAATGGGTCTGAGGTTGAATCATATTTTGTTTTTATCTGTTCTTTCAATGCACAAATAAATGCAAAGGGTTAAAAAGAAAAAGAAATATTGTTTGTCCAAAAAAAAACTTCCATTTGTTTTTATCCAAAAGATCTATTTCCTTTAGTTTTACATTCTTATCCTGAAATAATGAATTGAGTTCGTATAGGCATTTTCGATGCTGCTATTGCGATAGCCCTTCGGGCTATATTTTCGGCTACTCCGCTTATTTCATAAAGTATTCGACCTGGTTTGACAACAGCTACCCAATATTCGGGCGATCCTTTCCCTGAACCCATACGGGTTTCTGCGGGTCTTACTGTAACAGGTTTGTCGGGAAATATACGTACCCATATTTTTCCACCGCGACGTGCATTTCGTGTCATTGCTCTCCGCCCTGCTTCTATTTGTCTAGACGTGATCCAAGCGGGTTCAAGTGCCTGAAGAGCATATCTTCCGAAACAAATACGATTCCCCCGATACGATATTCCCTTCATTCTTCCTCTATGTTGTTTACGGAATCTAGTTCTTTTGGGGTTATAGTTGATGGTTATTTTGTAATTCCATCTCTACTACAGAACCGGACGTGAGAGTTTCTTCTCATCCGGCTCCTCGCGAATATAAAAATTCAAATTTCATTCAAAATAAATATTTTTCTTTTTATATAATGAATATATACATGTAATAATAATAATACACTGAATCAATAAATTCTTTTGGATTCATCTAGTTTACTAGATATTTTTATTTGGGTATATAATTAAATATTTAATCCTTTTTTGTTTTGTATATTTTTGTTTTTTTCTATATTATTAATTAAATTTTCTTTTTACAATCATTTTTTATTATATTGGATTGCTAAAATATGACGAATTCAATAAAAAAAAAAAGAATTTTCGCGGGCGAATATTTACTCTTTCAATATCTATTTTAGCTATAGAGCTAGCTTATCATTTTTCAGAATCTATGAATTGGTCTATGGTTCGTTCCGCCATCCTTCCCAATGAATCATCAGGATTCATTTTCAATTGAATCTTATGTATTCACGGGTTCCATCGTTCCCATCGCTTCTTGATTAATGGTTAGGTCTGAATTCTACAATGGAGCTCTTAATGAAATTTGTTCTTGAGCCAACCTTCTTAGTCGTTATTGCCTCAAAGCTCTTTATTTTTTATATGAACAGATTTATATCATATAATTATGTGTGAATCGGTATTGATGCTTTATTACATTTTATATTTTCATTTTATGAGATGTTTCAAAGACCTTACATATTGGAATCATATATCTTTTCTATTCTATTCATTTTTTTTTTCTTTCTCTCACCTTTCCATTTATCCGTATCTTTTTTTTTTTATTTTTTGTATTTTAATTGTTTATGTCAAAAAAATTTCAGTTGCTACAATGATAGGACTAAAATAGCATATCTTGACTGCTTCTTTGGATCCAGATAATGTGATGCGATGAGTTGGTTATTAGTTCTATAGTTATTAGTTCATACTTCGTACTATGTGTTCGTGTTTTTTCTTTTTTTTTTTAGTCTTAATTAATTTGAACAAAAACCGACGAGTCACACACTAAGCATAGCAATTTTATTTAAAGGGTCAATCGAATTTTTATTAAACCTTATGGGATTAAAAATTAGAATTGATTGAATGGAAAAAGAATGAAAAAGGTTGTCATTTTTTGTTCCATTGGTAAATCGAAACAGAAAGACAAGTGAAGTAAAGGCTTATTATTCCTCGTCTATAAATATCCAAATTTTGATACCCAATACCCCATAGATAGTTCGAACGGTGTAGGCACAATAATCAATTTTCGCGCGAATGGTTTGGAGGGGAACCCTACC